AACAGCACCGGCAAATAAAAGAACAGCACACAAAGTAACAAACGGAAAATTGACTTGATTATTGTAAACCGAGTTATTGAACATTTCGAATAAATCTCGAAATTCAAAACTACCAGTTATCCAAAAAAAACAAAAAATTCCCAATAATAAACCAAAATCCCCTACACGATTAGTTACAAACGCTTTTTGACAAGCATCTGCTGCAAGAGGTCGTGTGAACCAAAACCCTATTAATAGATAAGAACACATCCCAACCAATTCCCAAAAAATATAAATTTGTATCAAATTTGAACTAGTAACTAATCCCAACATCGAAGTACTGAAAAAACTCATATAAGCAAAAAATCTCAAGTATCCTTGATCGTGAGCCATATAATTATCACTATAAATAAGAACCGTAATTCCAACAGTAGTGATTAACATTAACATAATAGAAGTAAGTGGATCGATCAAGTAGCCGAAGTCTAAAGAAAAATCATTATCGAGTGTCCACGACCATACATATTGATAGATAGAACCGCTATTTATTTGCTGAATAGAAAGATTAGTTGAAAAAATCATGACTATACTTAACAATAAAATAGTCGGAAGAGTCCACAGACGACGAAGATTTTTTGTTGCTGTCGGAAAAAGAAGAAGTCCCACTCCTATTAACATAGGAACTGGAAGCAGAACGAAAGGTATGATCCACCCATATTGATATGCCTGTTCCATAAAAAAAGTTTTTGAATTCTTAATTAATATTAATTTTTTCCGATTGACCGGACCTTACCTCTTTTGAAAGGACTCAATAAAGGGATAAAGATATGCACTAAGTTAACCTAACTTAAATAGAATTTTTTAATTTTTATTTCTTTTTATACTTATTCTTATTCATTCTAAGTTTCTGGTAAAGGTAAATACTTCAAATATTCAAATCAAGAAGTTCCAATTGGTCAAATGAAAGAGATTGATTACCAGTCTACTTCAAATTTGAAAATTCAAGTCAAATTAAGTATATTTTTCCTGAGTTTAACAATATTCTTCTTTTTTTTTAGTAAAATTTACTACAATTTTCTGATTTATCTCGCTTTTCTTATTTATTCTTTTCCTTTTTTTATAAAAAAATATTATCTATAAAATAAATACATAATTAATATTAATTAATAATTAATTAAAAAATAAAATAGAAAAGCACAGATCTTTTTTGAACACTAGATGTCTTTCACATCCAGCTAGCAATCTCTTAATTCTTATTTAAATGGCAGTTCCAAAAAAACGCATTTCTGCATCAAAAAAGCGTATTCGTAAAAATTTTTGGAAAAGAAAGGGATATTGGGCAGCGTTAAAAGCGTTTTCCTTAGGAAAATCTCTTTCTACCGGGAATTCAAAAAGTTTTTGTACGACAAACAAATAAAATACGTATTAAAACATAATACGTTGGAATAATTTCAATCAGCCTGACTCAAAACTTGACCCATTTCAAAATGAAATTCCCGAATTCCATTTCCTGTATATTAACTCAATAGGAAATGGAATTCGGTGTGTTATTAGAATAAATTGTTTGGTTTACCTTACGAAATTAAAAAAAAATACTTTCTTTTTTGTTAACACAAAAACACAAGATATTCCACTTTTTTTGTCTATTTCAAGGCGGGGGGTATTTTTTCCTCATCAATCCATTTGTTACAAAAATAGTAGAACTTTCCATTTTTCCAAGAATTCGAGTCAAGGAAAGTCTAAAATACATAAAAAAGCAAAAATCCTAAACGAAAAAAATGAACCTTCAAACACCTATTTGAACAAATTGTTTTCATCAATTTGTAAAAAATATTGCACCCAATTAAATTCTTAAATCTAGACGATTTTTTATTCATAGGCTATTATGAGTTCAAGACAAGCCGCTATGGTGAAATTGGTAGACACGCTGCTCTTAGGAAGCAGTGCTAGAGCATCTCGGTTCGAGTCCGAGTGGCGGCATCTCCTAAAACAAGGTAACTAGATCCTATAATGAATTCAAATTCCTATTTCTAATTAATAATTACGGGACTCTTTTTTTATGATATTTTCAACCTTAGAGCATATATTAACTCATATTTCTTTTTCGATTATTTCAATTATAATATCAATTTATTTGATAACCTTTTTAGTCGATGAAATCGTAAAACTATATGATTCATATAAAAAAGGCCTGATAATAACTTTTTTATGTCTAACAGCATTATTAATAACTCGTTGGATTTATTCGGAACATTTTCCCTTAAGCAATCTATATGAATCATTAATCTTTCTTTCGTGGAGTTTTTCCCTTATTCATATAATTCCGTATTTCAAAAAAAAGAAAAATCTTCTAAGCCTAATAATTTACCCAAGTGCTATTTTCACTCAGGGCTTTGCTACTTCGGGCCTTTTTGCTGAAATACACGAATCCACAACCTTAGTACCTGCTCTTCAATCCGAATGGCTAATAATGCACGTAAGTATGATGATATTAGGCTATGCAGCCCTTTTATGTGGATCATTATTATCAGTATCGGTTCTAGTGATTACAGTTCGAAAAAAGAGAAAGTTTTTTCCTACGAGTAATTATTTATTAAATTTTAATGAGTCATTTTTCGTCGGTGAAATGGAATATATGAAGGAAGGAAATAATGTTTTAGAAAATAGTTCTTTTTTTTCTCCGAAGAATTATTACAGGTCACAGTTGATTCAACAATTGGATTATTGGAGTTATCGGGTTATTAGTCTAGGCTTTATCTTTTTAACCACAGGAATACTTTCTGGAGCAGTATGGGCTAACGAAGCATGGGGATCCTATTGGAGTTGGGACCCAAAAGAAACTTGGGCTTTTATTACTTGGATCGTATTTGCGAGTTATTTACATACTCGAACAAATAGCAAATTTAAGAGTACAAATTCAGCAATTGTAGCGTCTATTGGCTTTCTTATAATTTGGATATGTTATTTTGGGGTCAATCTGTTAGGAATAGGACTACATAGTTATGGTTCATTTGCATTAACATCGAATTGAATTCAAAAAGCGGTTCTTACGGATAGGAATCAAAAAGTTTACAACACATATCAGATAAAAAACTTTGGATGAATTGGCGAGAACCCCGTGAATGACTATAATAATACACGGGGTTCTCGCCAGTTCATATTGCATTTTTCCTTAACTTAAGAGAAGAAGAAAAAGCCCTCTTTTCTTTTTTCTTCTTGTCAGTGGACAAGGAAGACTTTTCAAATCAAATGAGACGATTTTTTTGTTTTCTTTATTTAGAAAGACTATCTAGAAAAAGAATTAGATAGAATAACTTCCATTTTTTCAACTGATAATGAAAGAACGAAATCGGGGTACATACCAATACCTAGTACGGGTAAAAAAATGGAGATGGAAAGAAACAGCTCTCGTGGTCCCGAATCAAAAAAATAAGAGTTTTGAACATTAAATATCTTGTATCCATAGAACATCTGGCGTAACATAGATAATAAATAAATAGGAGTTAATAGCATTCCTATTGCCATTACAAATGTAATTAGGAGTTTTGTCATTAAAAGATATTTTTGACTAGTAATTAGCCCCAAAAAGACTATTAATTCGGCAACAAAACCACTCAAACCTGGTAATGCAAGGGAGGCCATCGAAAAGCTACTGAACATTGTGAATATTTTTGGCATTGGGATAGCTACTCCACCCATTTCGTCAAGATAAAGAAGACGTATTCTATCATAAGTCGTTCCGGCCAAGAAAAAGAGTGCAGCACCAATAAATCCATGAGATATTATTTGTAAAAGGGCTCCGTTTAGTCCCATATCGGTGATCGAACCAATTCCTATAATTATGAACCCCATATGAGATACAGAGGAATAGGCTATTCTTTTTTTAAAATTCTGTTGACCAATAGATGTTGAAGCTGCATAGATTATTTGCATTGCGCCTACTATCATAAACCAAGGAGAAAATATAGAATGAGCATGAGGGAATAATTCCATATTGATGCGAACTAATCCATACGCTCCCATTTTTAATAAGATTCCGGCTAGAAGCATACAAGTACTATAATGTGCTTCTCCATGGGTATCTGGTAACCATGTATGTAGGGGTATAATTGGCAATTTAACAGCAAAAGAAATAAAAAATCCAATATATAATATTATTTCCAAGGCCACAGGATAAGTCTGGTTGGTTAATGTTTCCAAATTTAATATTGGTTCAGTAGAACCATATAAACCGATACCCAGAACTCCCATTAAAAGAAAAACAGAACCTCCTGCCGTGTACAAAATAAATTTTGTAGCCGAATACAGACGTTTTTTTCCTCCCCACATAGATACAAGTAGATAAACGGGAATTAATTCTAACTCCCACATGAGGAAAAAAAGTAAAAGGTCTCGAGAAGAAAATAATCCTATTTGTCCACTGTACATTGCTAACATCAGGAAATGAAATAATCGCGAATCTCGAGTAACCGGCCAAGCCGCTAAGGTAGCTAAAGTGGTGATGAATCCCGTCAGTAAAATGGGTCCTATAGAGAGTCCATCTATTCCTAATCTCCAATGGAAATCAAAAAAATCGATCCATTTATAATCTTCTACTAGTTGGATTAATGGATCATCCGATCGGAAATGATAACAGAATGCATAAGTCGTTAAAAGAAGCTCTAAAACGCAAATACATATAGTATACCAACGTATTAATCTATTTCCTCTATGTGGAAGAAAGAAAATTAAGGAACCCATAAATATGGGCAAAACTACAATTATTGTTAAGAAAGGAAAATGATTCGTGGTAAAGACAAGATACACTTGGGCCAGAAAAACCGGTGCTCAAAATATTCGAATTTGATTTTGAGCACCGGTTTTGTCGGTAAAAAAACCAAGAAAATGGAGTCAAGTAGAGTTTTATGGAACGTATCAATAAGCTAGACCCATACTGCGAGTTGTTTCATGCCATAAATAAACTCGAACACTCAAGAAATCCGTTGGACAGGCGGATTCACATCTCTTACAACCAACACAGTCCTCGGTCCTTGGAGCAGAAGCGATTTGTTTAGCTTTACATCCGTCCCAGGGTATCATTTCTAATACATCGGTGGGGCACGCCCGGACACATTGAGTACATCCTATACATGTATCATAAATCTTTACTGAATGTGACATTGGATCTATACATTTTTGAACGTCATAAATTTTCGATCTAGTAAACTAACTTCTAAATGAATCCTATATTTAGATACCAGACGAATCAATGAGTGATCAGAACCAATCTACTTCCGAATTGGTTTTGAGCGAAAGCCAAAATACTTTGATTTCTTATGTTTTTGTTTTTACAACCACAAACTTATCTTACCGATATCAAACCCACTAATTTGAACCAATTTATGAATATTCCAGTTCCATTTAAATGATTAATATTATTTATTCAATAAATTGGATTGGTTAATACGTGTTGATTTTCGGTTACGATAAATTGATGAAACAATAGCCAATCCGATGGCTGCTTCAGCGGCTGCAATAGCTATAACAAAAATTGAGAAAATGTCTCCTCTTAATTGACGACTATCAAAAATATCAGAAAATGTTACAAAATTGATATTAACTGAATTTAATATAAGTTCAAGACACATAAGAGCTCTAACCATATTTCGACTTGTGATCAATCCATAGACACCAATAGAAAATAAATAGGCACTCAAAACAAGTATATGTTCGAGCATCATTAACCAACTCCTTATCAATCTTGATTTGTTTCAATCTGAACAATAATTCAAGTGATTCAATTCGATTCTAACAAGTATGGAATAAAACAAGAGATATAGACTGCTAATTGATAAAACGATTATAACATTCCTTTTCCATTAATTCTATTTTATTACTCGTTTAAAAGGTTCATTATTGACGGGCTATAGCAATTGCACCTATTAAAGCGACTAAAAGAATTATTGAAATGAGTTCAAATGGAAGAAAAAAATCTGTTGATAAATGAATTCCGATTTTTTGACTATTACTTATCAAATCTTGTTCTAGAATCTGATTTGATTTTGTAGTACAAAGGATCCCATACCAAGACGTATCTAGAATAGTACTGATTAGTGAAATAAAAAGACTTGTACAAACCATTGAAGTAACCCGATCCCCGACGGTCCAAAGATGAAAATCTTTGTAATATTCTGAACCGTTCATAAACATTACAGCAAAAATGATTAAAACATTGATAGCTCCCACATAAATAAGGAGTTGCGCGGCAGCTACAAAATATGAGTTCGATAGAATATAGAATAAGGATATACAAAAAAGAACCAATCCCAATGAAAAAGCCGAATAAATTGGATTCCGAAATAATACTACTGCCAGACTTCCAAATATAAGACCCGATCCCAGAAAGACTAAAAGAAAATCATGTATTGGTCCAGGTAAATCCATTTTTTATAGAGAAAATCGAAAAATTTCATGCCCTTTTGACCTGACCAGGAAAAAAGAGGTTATCCTAATATTTTTAGGATAATTCTTAATTGAATGAAATTTCAATGGGGGATGGTGTGGATTGATGGAAATACAGTTATGAGGCTACACTTTTTCTTAAAAGCAGAGGTTGAAACTATCCATTTTGAAATCATTATTGGAATAGAAATCGATTTTCAATCAAAACGAAGCCACGATTCTTGCCAACCAACCGTTCTTGACCAAGCAAAAACCTCATTCCTTTAAATCAAAAAGCTATTTTGATTTTCAATTTGTAAATGGTTTTTGTATCAAGAATTTGATACATTTTTTATTTGATTTATTTGAGATGAATTCGAAGAAATTGTTCGAATTGTGTAATCATCAATTATTGACACAGGTAACCGACCTAAAGCAATTTGATTATAATTCAATTCGTGGCGATCATAAGTAGAAAGTTCATATTCTTCAGTCATTGATAAACAATTTGTTGGACAATATTCAACGCAATTACCACAAAATATACAGATTCCAAAATCAATACTGTAATTAAGCAGTCGTTTCTTTCGAATATTAGTTTCCAATTTCCAATCTACAACGGGTAGATCTATAGGACATACACGAACACATACTTCACAAGCAATGCATTTATCAAATTCAAAGTGAATTCGGCCTCGGAAACGCTCCGGTGTGATCAATTTTTCGTAGGGGTATTGAATAGTTACAGGTAAACGATTTGCATGGGACAGGGTAATCATGAAACCCTGACCAATGTACCTGGCCGCTCGGATTGTTCGTTGACCAGAATTCAAGAACTGAGTTAGCATAGGGAACATACCTGAATATCTATAAATAATTTGACTTGTTTCTTTCTCTTGTTTGAGACAAGTTGTGAAAACAGAATATTCTGTTTCTTTAGAGCGAAAGAAGTTGGAACGAAGTTGTTAATAATAGATTACCTAGAGAAATAGGTAAAAGAAATTTCCACCCAAGATTTAAAAGTTGGTCCATTCTCAATCTCGGTAAAGTCCATCTTGTTGCAATAGAAATGAACAAGAACAAATAGGTTTTAGCTAATGTAATAAAGATACCGATTATTGTTCCAAAAACTTGACTTCTTTTATTTATGTCAAAAAGCTCAGTAGTGAATATATATGGAATAGAAAGATTCCAACCCCCCAAGTAAAGAACTGTTACAAATAATGAAGAAACTAGTAGATTTAGATACGACGCAACATAAAATAAACCAAATTTGATACCTGAATATTCGGTTTGATAACCTGCTACTAATTCTTCTTCTGCCTCTGGTAAATCAAAAGGCAATCTCTCACACTCGGCTAGAGAAGAAATTAGAAAAACGATAAACCCTATAGGTTGACGCCACAAATTCCATCCCCAAAAACCATATTTTGACTGCACTTCCACTACATCAACTGTACTTGAACTGTTAGATAATCATAGTCGACGATAACATCACTGTTCCCGCCGCTATTACAGAACCGTACATGAGATTTTCACCTCATACGGCTCCTCAAAGATCACAAATAAATCTAAGGGCCCTTCAACATTATTTATTTTGATATGTTTATATGTTTGTGTAGGATCGAAAGAGAGTCAAACTCTTATCCTAAATCCTAGAATTAGACCAATGGAATTCCGTCTGCTAGATTTCTAGTAAAATAGTGCTTCTGAATTGATCTCATCTCTTAAGAATTTTCATTTTTCTTTATTGATTAATAACTTTCTCTTTGAATAAAAAAAGACCCCCTTTTTAGGGGAATATCACCTAAATATTCAACCTATCATTTTCGATTACGAAAAAGAAGTCGATATTGTATTACATAATAAGAATTGTATTTCTCAAAATAAAATCGAAAGACTAGAATTGAAAAAGGGGATCTTTTTTTTTATTCATAACTAGTTCGATTTTATTTCGTTCCTATTCTCCTTTCTAATAAAAAGGGGCATTGCCCATAAAGTAAAAGATTTCTTCGTTCTTGATAGTTATTTACTTAATCGGTGGATAGGAACATACTCTGGATCGAAACCTTGGGGAGTACTTCTTAATCATTTCTACCAACTTAAAGCCCCAATTCGAATCTTTTTTCTATAAAGAAAAAGAAATATCCTATATAGATAATTTACAGAATCTCCATTACTAATCCTTTGTGTATCTTGGTCTTCCTAACCATCCACTCACTTTTTGAGTTGGTAATACATATCATATATAGTAAAAACCCCATAAAATATAAATATATAGTAAAAACCCCATAAAGTTGATCTTTTGAGCCTGTTTCAAGGCATAATGATCAATCAATCAATCTTGGAGTAAACAGTCTTGGCTGCTCATGTTTGCTTTGCCTTAATTCTTGTACATAGGAAATGAGATTGAATTCCTTTAACAGCAAATTTGTAAGCCGTTTTATTTCACTCATACAACTATCTGGTTTAGTTTATCCATCCTGAAAAAAAAATGGATATTCAACTCATTTAGCTCTCTTGCTATAATGCTAGAAAGAACAGAAATAGGGGAATTTTTATGTCTCACCGAATCGCACGTAGAGATATTGATAATACACATAGAGTTAATGGTATTTCATAACTAATTGATTGAGCAGCAGCCCTTAATCCACCTAAAAAAGAATATTTATTATTTGATCCATATCCCGACATCAGAAGTCCAACGGGAGCAAGACTTGAAACGGCAATCCATAAAAAAACACCAATACTAAGATCGGCTAGAATAAAGCGATAGCTAAAAGGAATTACTGAGTAACTTAGTAAAATGGATATGACTGCTATAGCCGGGCCGATACTGAATAAACGAGTATCCCCTCTAGATGGAAGAAGGTTCTCCTTGAAAAGTAGTTTTGTACCATCTGCTAGAGCTTGAAAAATTCCTAAAGGACCGGCGTATTCGGGTCCAATACGTTGCTGTATCCCTGCAGAAATTTCTCTTTCTAACCAAACAATTACTAGTACACCTAGTGTGATTCCTAATACAAGAGTGAAAATAGGGACAAGCGTCCATATGATCCGATAGACTTCTTTTAAAGATTCTAATCTGGAAAAAGAATAGATTGCTTGTATTTCTGTTGTATCAATTATCATTTCAACGATCAACTTCTCCCATAATGATATCTATGCTACCTAGTATCGTCATAATATCAGCCAATTTCATCCTTTTAACTAACTGAGGAAGAATTTGCAAGTTGATAAAACCCGGTGGTCGAATTTTCCATCTCCAAGGAAAAACACTCTGATCTCCTATCAAAAAAATTCCCAATTCCCCTTTTGGAGCTTCAACTCTTACATAAAGTTCTTGTTTGGGCAATTCAAAGGTTGGAGAAGGTTTTTTACTAATAAATCGATATTCAAAATCATTCCATTCAGGATCTTTTATCCGATCAAAGCGTCGGATTTCTAAATTCTCATACGGTCCCCCCGGAATTCCTTCCAGAGCCTGTTGGATAATTTTTATGGATTCTGTCATTTCATTGATTCGTACTAAATACCGAGCTAATGAATCCCCTTCTTTTTGCCATTGAATCTCCCAATCAAATTCGTCGTAACATTCATAACGATCAACTTTACGAAGATCCCATTGTATCCCAGAAGCTCGTAACATTGGCCCTGATAAACCCCAATTTAGTGCTTCTTCGGCACCAATAATGCCTATGCCTTCAACGCGTTCTAAAAAAATAGGATTCCGTGTAATAAGTTTTTGATATTCAGCAATCCCGGTTAAAAAATAATCGCAAAAATCCAAACATTTATCTATCCAGCCATGAGGTAGATCAGCAGCGACTCCTCCGATACGAAAAAAATTATGCATCATACGCATACCGGTGGCAGCTTCGAACAGGTCATATATCAACTCTCGTTCTCGAAAAATATAGAAGAAGGGGGTCTGTGCCCCAATATCTGCCATAAAAGGACCAAGCCATAAGAGATGGGAGGCGATACGACTCAACTCCAACATAATAGCTCTGATATAGCTAGCTCTTTTAGGTATTTGAATGTTGCCTAGCTGCTCGGGTCCATTTACGGTTATTGCTTCTGTGAACATAGTAGCTAAATAATCCCAACGCGTTACATAAGGCAAATATTGTATAATTGTTCGATTTTCCGCAATCTTCTCCATCCCTCTATGTAAATAACCCACTATTGGTTCACAGTCAATAACATCTTCACCATCGAGAGTAACGATCAGTCGAAGAACACCGTGCATTGATGGGTGGTGAGGACCCATATTGACTATCATGAGGTCCTTTCTTATAGTTGGCGCAATCATAAGTTTTTTCCCGAGTCATTCTTCCATGCATTGCTGAAATTTAAAAGAAGTTCATCAAAATGTAAACGACTAAGTCCAAATGGTATCACGCTTCAGATTAACGAGTTTTTCTCTCTCGAATATTCAACTCACCAATTAATTGGTTATAGTATTCTCTATTCTTTTTTGATAAATAGGCCAGTAGTCGTTGACGTTTTCCCAAAATCTTTCGCAAACCTCTCTGAGATGAAGAGTCTTTTTTGTGCAATTCCAAATGCGAAGTAAGTTTCCTTATCTTAGCGGTGAAACTGAATATTTGAAATTCAGCAGACCCTGTCTTTTCTTCCTTTTCTTTTTGAGAAATAACCGAAATGAATGAATTTTTTACCATAAAAAAATTTCCCTTTCTATTTTTACAGGTATGGATTTTAACGATCAGTAACAATAATGTCATTAATTTTAATGCAGAGTATATACAATAGGCTAATCCCGATTTCTTTAGAAACTCATTATTTTAGGAATTCAAATCAATCAAATCCATTTCAAATTGGATTTAGATAGGAAAGAATTGGTCCACCTTCACATCGAAAATTTAAGATCTAAAATAAAGAAGGTTCTGTTGGTTCATTTCGAGATTTAATTGAGACATTTTTTATTTCATATTGGAATACTGACATGTAACCCATCTGTGTATTTGTTTGTTTTCACATATCCTATATTCATATACCCTGTCTTTCTATTATATTATATGTATATAGTAATATAGAGTATAGGATATAGGATATATAGAAAAGTGTATTATCCACAAATTTTCAATCGTGGATACAGATGGATCCTTAACATACTGAAATGACTGCTATTATTGGTATCAAACCAATAACGACTCATACAAACTAAATCTTCTAATCGATAATTAGCCCAAAGAAAGAGTTTGAATTTCATTAATTTATTTTTCTCTCTATCAAGGCAGTTATTATCGGGTGAAACATAGCTGATGTTTTTTACGCTCTTTTCATTACAAAATAATGAATTTTTATCTACATCATTTTGAGTCTTTGAATTGAAAAAATTTAGAATTCGCAATTTTCTACGATGCCTAAACGATAAAATATTTTCCGGAACAAGCAAATCAAAATGATTTTTGTCTCTCTTTCCTGTTATTCTTTGATGTGATGAAATAGCTTCATCCAAATTTTTTTTAGAAACATATCGTTTCCCTTGGTATTTTTGATTTCTTTGATGCTTACTCTTATGAACCAACGAAATACCTATGGTTTGATACATAATCAATTGTCCATCCTTTTTTCCAGACAGACGAATGGGCTCTATAATCAATACTCCCTTTTTCATCAATTCTGGAAGAGTTAAATTCTTCTGAGTCAGCATTATATCGAAACTCAGTTCACCGGTTTCAGCCGCGAATTTAGTAATAGGTCTTGGATCTTTCAGTCTAAGCAAGAGACAAGATATCTTGATATTATTCATTATTCTTTGGTTGAAGGGCTCGTCCGTTCTCAATTGAAAAAGTAAATAACGTTTCAGGAAGAAATCGAGTTCTGCATACGTGTCACTTTTGTATTGTTTTTTCTTTTTCCCCTTTTTCATGTCCGGTCTTGCAGAATTTTCACCAATATCCTTTTGTTGAGGGGGGTCGGATCTAAGATCTCCTCCATTTGTGGATTTTCTTTCTTTTTGATTTTGGTGCTCTTTATTCGATGCTATCAAAAAGCTTCTTCTTTCTTTTTCGTTGATCTTGTTCGTTTCACTACTATTTTTATTATTTTTATTCCTATTGAAATTGAAAAGAAGTAGTTTGCTTGGTATAAACCACGGTTTTGTTTTATATGCAGTATAAAGTGACACCAATTCTGGGAAGAACCAAAGTTCCAGATTCGATATGGAACACTTTAGGGGTTTTTCATTCATTCCCATCCAATCAAAAAAGCCTTTCGATGATTTTGGTGAATTTATTTCTGGAATCGTAAGATAAAAAAGATCTTTTTTCTGAACTATTTGAGAATTATTAGTACGAATTTGAGTATTTTGATTCCTATTTGTATTAATCGTTGTCCAGACCTCAGTATTGACTTTTTGTCTAAGATCAAAATTGAGGATTTTCCAATCCAAATATTTTCTATCGAATGTTTTTTCCATATCTATATCTAGACTATCCCCCTTTCCTAGAAAATTATTACTAGGGATGTTCCTCAGCAGATCAAAAAGGGTTTCTTTAGGTGTGTTATAATAAATCTCTTGGTTCTTTTTTCTTTGAAACGGAGATCCATAAAAAAAGCATTCCGTTTTCTTTTCATAATTAAGAAATTTATACGATAAAAGACCATATCTATAGTATTTTTGAAAATTCTCTTTTTGATTAAATAATAAATCCACTTTCAATTCTTTTTCTTTTTTCGAATTAATTAATTGGTTTTTTTCATATGAGTTCCGTTTGCTTTCATTTTCCTTATTAGCTTTAGCTATACGATGTTGATGAACTGGATTTCGCCGTTTTTTTGGTATTAATCTAGACCAGATAATCTGAGATAAATCGTATTGATAATGCCCTCTTAACCAGTCTTTCCATTGATTTATTTCATAACCCGGAAGTTGCTTATCTTTCAATTTTGAATCAACCAGGCCTTGTGTTTCAAAAGACTTCTTTATTTCAGATTTAAGAAAAAAGGGGATTCCTTGATATTGAAGAACAGATCGTAATTTATATGAGTCATTAACCCGGAGTTGTGAGAATATGTAAAACACATACGCTTGTGATATAGAGGATAAGTCATAAAAAAAATGTGAATTTCTTTTACTAATAAGATTTTTATCAAGTGACTTATTTCTAGTCGAAATAAAAATAAGCGGAATTGTATTTTTCTTTTTTTTATTAAGTCTTCTTTCATTATTGTAAATGGATTTATCAATAATTTTTTTTCCTGATTCAAGAAAGAATTCTGTAGTCATTCGGATAATATTAATGATAGATAAAAATGGATCTATATGTATTCGTTTAATGAAAAATTTTACAAAAAGGGGTAATTTATAGATTAATCGAGCATTTCTTCCTTTTAATATCTCCCTTTTTTCGAATTTTTTAGCATTATAACTTGTTTTGTTAGGACTAAGATTATTCTTTTTTGGAGTTATTTTTTCTTTCTCTTTTGAGATTCTTTCGATTTGATCTCGAAGTGTACTTGTTCTATTAGCCCGATCCTTTATTTTTTTTTTTGTCAATAAAGAGTTTTTACAACCCGAAGATCCAATTTGACTCAACGATTCGTGAATTATCTGATTGTTAATTATGGAATCGTCTTCTTCTTTAATTTCACTCGATTCATATATTTCCACTTCTCTTAATTGAAATAAGAAAAGTAGATTTACTTTTGAAAGTTCTTTTATTCTTTTTTTTAGAAAAATAAAACTTTTGAGAACCCATTCTTTTGTTTCTTTTGAAACCCTTCGAAATGGTTTTGTTTTTTCTTTCAAAACTCTTAGAACTCGAAAATACTTCCTTTTGGATTTTTTTTTGAATTTTCTAATTTTTTTTTTGAGTTCCTTGAAAATGGGTTTAAAAAAGGAACGTTGTTTTTGAGGCGAACCAAAGGGGAGTTCAGCTCTCATTCCCGCAACCGTTAAAAAATAAGAATCATCTTTTTCTTTTTTCTTTTTCCTTAGATATTTCTGAAAGGAACGTTGTTTCGATTCGTGCCAAGGTTTTAGATAGAAAGGAAAAAAGATTCTTATCTGAATACCATCTATCAGCCAATTTTTCGGAAATTCTGTTTCGGATAATGTAACACCCTTATAGGTACATTTAACGTGCATCTCTCTATTCCATTCCTTGAAATCTTCAGACCATTCAGGAGGTTGCAATAAGAGTATACGTCCAATATTTTTCAATATTATCAGTGAAGGTAGTAGAATATATTTTCTAAAAATAGATTGAGTTACTAACGTGCAACCTCTTATTGCTTGTGCAAATGGAATATTATCCCAGGACTCTGGTATCTCTATTTTCTTTTTTGTGTACTTCTCGATTTTTTCAGTTATTTTTGTTTGCTCTTCTATATACTTCAATTTTTTGAATGCTTCCTCTTTCCCCATCCAATTTTGAGAAATTCGTTTAATCAACCCGGAGATATCAAAAGAAAAAAGAGGAGATTTTTGTATTCTGTCCAAAAAAAGGGGGGAATGCACATTTTCTTGAAACAATTCCCCTATTGTTATTTTACGCCTTTGAGCCCGCATAGAACCTTTGATTATGCCTCGCCGAAAGTCGGATTGTTGGGAAAAGCGTATCAAAGCTA